TGTTCAGTGGATTTTCTTGGAACAAGGGGGAATGCTTGTTCTATTTTGTTGATAATATATGGAAAAATTCTGTTCGTAGGAACAAAGCGAAGCAGATTTATTCTATACTCGATAAGTATCAATACGCAATGGGGATTGAAACTATTCATTATGAGGGAATACGCCCATACTACTTTATCATTAGAAAGACCTGTTTGTAATAATTATTCATTCTGTCTTCATTTTATTATATTATGTATGAAATTTTCTAATCTATGGATAAACTAACACAAAGATTAATATTAGAAAGATAATAAACCCACTCTTACGTTTCCACATCAAAGTGAAATATAGTATTTAGTTTTTTCTTTTATTTAATGCCTATTGGTGTTCCAAAAGTACCTTTTCGGAGTCCTGGAGAGGAAGATGCATCTTGGATTGACGTATAGTGCGACTTGTCAGATATATTGGGTCGTATGGGATTCCCCCGTTTTCTCCCCCGATCGAGATATCCTCTATTTCGCCCAAAAAAAGATTAATTGAATCATCAAAAATTGGGAGCGTGAAGTAAAAATTAGGCGCGTGAAGTGCAATGCAACGCGATACCCCCCCCCTACCACCCACCTTTTTTTTGGAGGAAATTTAGATTATTATCAATTTTTACTAATTTATGGTTATCTTCGTTGGACTAATAAAATTAAGTATCCAGGCTCCGTTTAAAAAATAATCCAATTGGTAATTATATATGATTACGACTTGTATCATAAATTATTCGATTCCTATTTATAAATAAAAGTGATCTCAAATCGTTAATCAATAGAGTAAAGTAATATGGATGAATCCATCAAATATTTGGCAGAAGACATGAAATTAATAATGAATTTCATTAAAAAGTCATAGCAAAAAGAAGTGGTAAGGGAAGCATTTGTCCTATATGTACAAATCGAAATCGGGCATATCTTTACCCGGAGTAGAGCATAAACCTAAAAAGATTTAATAGGCCCATTCAGGAACAAGAAAATGACATCGTGATTTGGATCTCAATGAAAAAATACATCAATAAAATAATAAGTTAATTCGATAAGTTTGAAATTCTTTTTTTATATCCTAAGATAAGGAAAGGAGTCAAAAAACTTCTTTATTGAAAAATCGAAGAAAAAGTCCTCTCGTTAAAAGTTAAAAAGAACCTAATATGATATGAAAAAACGAGAGAGGGCTGGAATCTACACATTGATTTTTTCGCAAATTTTTTTGAACCGTATGCAGAAAAAAGTGCATGTACGGTTCCTAAGGGATAGAACTTTGCCCTAATCAACCGACTTTATCGAGAAAGATTACTTTTTTTAGGCCAAACAGTTGATAGCGAGATTTCGAATCAACTTATTGGTCTTATGATATATCTCAGTATCGAGGATAATACCAAAGATCTGTATTTGTTTATAAACTCTCCTGGCGGATGGGTAATACCTGGAGTAGCTATTTATGATACTATGCAATTTGTGCGGCCAGATGTACATACAATATGCATGGGATTAGCTGCTTCAATGGGATCTTTTATCCTGGTTGGAGGGGAAATTACCAAACGTCTAGCATTCCCTCACGCTTGGCGCCAATGAGGTTTTTTTGAGAGAAACAACAGACTATGCCTTCGCCGTATGAAATAGAAATATTAAGTAAAAATAGCATGGCATTTCGAATTCGATATGAAAAAATTTTTATTATTAAAAAAAGATTGATTATATATCGAGGGAGTAGTATGAAATAAAGGGTATTTCTGATTTTATCTTATAGATCTGGAATCCTGTTCAGCGTCACAAACTTTTTTTTCATACCATAGATCTCTTAACAATTAACAATATTTATATTTATTGTATAAATAAAATAAAAAATCTTTTTTTATTTACTTTTTTTTTATTTGATTGGATTAAAAAGAAACTTTGGGATTGCTGAATCACAGACAAATATATATAAATATAAATACCAAAAAATAAATAATAAATATATAAAGCAACGGAACCATCATAGTATTTTTTTAACTCCTCCAAAAAGAAGGGTGGTAATTTGATTATTTACCAATATGAGTCTCATAGATCCTATTTTTCTCTTTCTGCGATGGAAGGTAAAGATCAATTTTATTGTAGAGCCGTATGCAATGCACAAAAGATGCCCGTACGGTTATTCTATTTTTTTCTTAGTTTTTTTTCTCTTTATTTGTTTTATCTTCACTCCATCGTCGAGATCGAGGAACCTTTATTTTGTTATATCATCAGGGTAATGATTCATCAACCCGCTAGTGATTTTTATGAAGCACAAACGGGAGAAGCTATCTTGGAAGCGGAAGAGCTGCTAAAACTGCGTGAAACCATCACAAGGGTTTATGTACAAAGAACGGGCAAACCCCTATGGGTTGTATCCGAAGACATGGAAAGAGATGTTTTTATGTCAGCAACAGAAGCCCAAGCTTATGGAATTGTTGATCTTGTAGCAGTTGAATGAAAATAGAAAATAGGATATATTTCGC